TCATGAAAAAAAAAGGGGGGTAAAGGAAGCCTGTCTTGACTCCCCTCGAAATGGAAGTTTTCTTTTTCCGCATATAGAAAGGGAATAAATAAATCAATTAAATTACGAGAGGCTTCATAAAGTGCTTCTTTAGGAGTGAAACTCCCATTTGTCCATATCTCAAGAAAAAGTATTTCTTGTTTTTCATCACCATTACTATACGAATGAATACTATGATTCACATTTCGAACAGGCATGAATACAGCATCTATAGGATAACTTCCGTCTTGAAAGTTGTTTGGCGTTTTTATACGATATCCGCGATTCCTCTCGAGTTGTAATTCAATACGCAAATCGATTGGTTCCGTCAAGGTAGCTATATGCTGTGTAGTATCAACGATTTCCACATAAGGTGGTGCGATGATGTCTTGCGCAGTTACACACCCAGGTCCCTTAACAAAAATAGACGCGTTACAGGTTCCATATAAATTGCTTCTTAATACAATTTCTTTCAAATTCATTACAATTTCATGTACTGATTCTTGAATACCTACTATAGTAGAATATTCGTGTGGTACTTTCTCAGATTTTGCGCGTGTAATACATGTTCCTTCTATTTCTCCAAGCAGAGCTCTCCGCATCGCAATTCCTATTGTGTCGGCTTGACCTTTCATAAGTGGAGATAGAATAAAGCGTCCATAATAAAGACGTTTACTATCTGTTCTTGATTCAACACACTTCCACTGCAGTGTCCGAGTAGATACTCTTATTTTCTCTCGAACCATAGTAATATTATAGATAATAGATCAGATCGTTGAGTCATTTATTTCTCTTGACATCCCTTCCTTATTTTTACACACGTCTTTTTTTAGGAGGTCGACAGCCGTTGTGCGGCATGGGAGTTACATCCCGTACGAAACTTAATAGTATGCCACTTCTACGAATAGCTCGTAATGCTGCATCCCTTCCGAGACCGGGACCCTTTATCATGACTTCTGCCCGTTGCATACCTTGATCTACTACTTTACGAATAGCGTTTGCTGCTGCGGTTTGAGCAGCAAACGGCGTCCCTCTTTTTGCTCCCTTGAATCCGCAAGTGCCAGCGGAGGCCCAAGAAACCACTCGACCCCGTACATCTGTAACAGTCACGATGGTATTGTTGAAACCGGCTTGAACATAAATAACTCCTTTTGGTATTTTACGTGCACTCTTACGTGAACTAATACGCCTATTCCTACGTGAACCAATTTTTTGTATGGGTTTTGCCATATTGTATCGTCTCATAAATATGAGTCAGAGATATATGGAGATATCCATTTCCTGTCAAAACAAATACTGTCCTTTTTTGTTTGTACATCAAGTTCGTTAGAAAGTCCCCTTTATTAGCAGACTGATTATCCTTGTCGTTGTTTATGTTTCGGGTTGGAACAAATTACTATAATTCGTCCCCGCCTACGAATTAGTCGACATTTTTCACAAATTTTACGAACGGAGGCCCTTATTTTCATATTTTTCATTCCTTAATTACTCAATTTCCGAATCTATTTCTTGGAAGAAAATAAGTTTCTTGAAATTTTCAATTTCAAATTGTATTCCGGAATGTAGACGTTGAAAAACAACTTAATCGGTTGAATCCTTGTTACGGAGTCTATAAATTATACGTCCTCTGGTTGAATCATAACGGCTTACTTCAATTTTAACTCTATCCCCCGGTAGGATTCGTATAAAACTACGGCGTATCCTTCCCGAAACATAACCTAGAATCAGATCCTCATTATCTAAACGAACCCGGAACATGCCGTTAGGAAGTGATTCAACAATTAAACCTTCATGAATCGATTTTTCTTCTTTCATTCCAGGCAAAACCCCCTTAAAGTATCAACTAATGGAGGAGGGGTGATATTAGACAACCCGTTCTTTCTTTTTTTTTTTAAAATAGTCAGTTTCAGATCTAATTCGTATAGCAGAGGGATTACCATATATAACATAAAATTTCTCCGCCAATTCTTTCTAGTCGAGCCTCTCGGTCTGTCATTATGCCCCGAGAAGTAGAAAGAATTAGAATCCCCATTCCCCCTAAAATTCTAGGAAGTCGTTGATAGTTAGAATAGATCCGTAGACCGGGGCGACTGACCTGTTTTAAATTTAAAATTTTTGTATATGGTCCTTTCCTATTCCTTCTATGTCGTAGAGTTAAAACTAAAAAATATTTGTTTTTTTCCTGATGTTTCCTCACGTTTTCGATAAAACCCTCTCGTAAAAGTATTTTAACAAGGGTTTCCGTGATTTTAGTAGATGTTATTCGAACCGTTCCCTTTCTATTCATGTCAGCATTTCGTATCGAGGTTATTATATCAGCAATGGTGTCCCTACTCATGATGACCTAAAATTAGTGGTGCTCCGAATTTGGATATAATCAACATGTTTTTATTCGTTTGTTTGTGTAAAAAATATACGTGATACACAATCTACTACTCTATTTTATTCAAACAGCCTACTATTCTCGTGATTTATAATACCTCCGGAGCTAATGAAACGATTTTTGTAAAGTTTAACTGTCGCAATTCTCGGGCGATTGCACCAAAAACTCGAGTTCCTTTTGGATTTCCTTTTTGATCAATAATAACTGCAGCATTGTCATCATATCGTATTATCATACCGTTATCGCGTTTGAGTTCTTTGCGGGTACGTACAATTACAGCTCGGATCACTTCTGATCTTTCTAAGGGCATATTTGGTATTGCTTCTTTTATTACAGCAACAATAATGTCACCAATATGAGCATATCGACGATTGCTAGCCCCTATGATTCGAATACACATCAATTCCCGAGCCCCGCTGTTGTCTGCTACATTCAAATGGGTCTGAGGTTGAATCATATCATTTTTGAATCTTTCAATGCAAAGGCGAAAAAAAAGAAATATTATTTGTCCAAAATAAAAACTGGCGGTTGTTTTTTTATCCCAACATTTGGTTCTACATTCCTATTCTGAAATAAGAAATTGAGTTCGGATAGGCATTTTTGATGCCGCTATTGAGATCGCCTTTCTGGCTATTTTTTCTGTTACTCCGCTTATTTCATAAAGTATTCGGCCTGGTTTGACAACAGCTACCCAATATTCGGGGGATCCTTTCCCCGAACCCATACGTGTTTCTGCAGGTCTTACTGTAACTGGTTTGTCTGGAAATATACGTACCCATAGTTTTCCACCACGACGCGCATTTCGTGTCATTGCCCGCCGCCCTGCTTCTATTTGTCTAGATGTGATCCAAGCGGGTTCAAGGGCCTGAAGAGCATATCTGCCGAAACAAATACGATTACCTCTAGAAGAGATTCCCTTCATTCTTCCTCTATGTTGTTTACGGAATCGAGTTCTTTTGGGGTTATAGTGGATGGCTCCTTTTCAATTCCATCTCTATTACAGAACCGGACATGAGAATTTCTTCTCATCCGGCTCCTCGCGAATTCAATGCTCCAAACAAAAGAGTATAGATATTTTTTTTCAATTTTGAATATTCTAAATAGATAAATCAAACTGACTTATTTATTAATAATTTAAATTATATTTAATAAGTTTTTTAAAATATAGTTATAACACATCTTTGTTTTGTTTTCGTTTTTCTCGTATCAGATCATCTATATTTTAGCAATTCAATAAGAAAAAAATGTCGCGGGCGAATATTTACTCTTTCAATATCTATTTCTGTTGGAGGGTTAGTTCATGACTTCTCAGAATAGATGAATGGGTCTCTCTGGTTTATTCCGCCATCCCGCCCGCTGAATCATGTGTATTCATTTTCAATTGAATCTTCTGTATTCATAGGTTCCATCGTTCCCACCGCTTCTTGATTAATGGTTAGGCCTGATTTTGACAACGGAGCTTTTACTTCATTTTGAGTCAACGTTCTTAGCCTTTATTGACCCGAGGCTCTTAATTTTTATGCTATGAAGAGATTCATATAATTATAGATGAAAATCCGTATTGATGCTTTATTACACTGCCCGTTATGAGTATGAGACGAGTCATAGACCTTACATATTGGAATTTTATATCATTGATAGATTTTTATAGCTTTCTCTCACCTTCCATTTACCCATATCCTTTTGCTTCCAACTCATAATCGGATTGCTTTTTCCTTTGTTTATGGCAAAAGCGCCTTCAGTTGCTGCAATGATAAGACTAATAGATCATATCTTGACTGCTTCCTTGGATCCAGATAATTTGAAGCGATGAGTTAGTTATTAGTTCATATTATGATTATGGTTTGTTAATATTTTATCTGAATCCTAACAAAAACCAACGAGTCACACACTAAGCATAGCAATTCGGTTAGGGGGGGTCAATCGAATTTTTATTCAACCTTATAGAATTAGAATTTTTTTTTCTTTTTGTTTCGTCATTTGGAAAGACAAGGACAGTTTTCTTATTCCTCGTCTATAAATATCCAAATTTTTATACCTAAAACCCCATATATAGTTCGAACCGTATAGGCGCAATAATCAATTTTGGCGTGAATGGTTTGGAGGGGAACTCTACCTTCTCTGATCCATTCGACACGTGCAATTTCTTTTCCGTCGATACGTCCTGCAATTTGTATTTGAATTCCTTTTGTACCAGCCTGTTCGGTTAATTCAATAGCTTTTTTCATCGCTTTTCGAAAAGAGACTCTATTTTTTAATTGTCCGGCTATAAATTCTGCAAGAATATTAGGATGCCTGTAAGGTTTTGCAATTCTTGTAATAGCAATGTTGATTTTTCGGTTCACAGAATTCAATTCTTTTTGTACACTCATCTGTAGTTCTTCGATGCCTCGTGGTCTATTTTCTATTAATAACTTGGGGAATCCCATATAGATTATGACCTGGATCAGATCAATTCTTTTTTGAATTTCTATACGTGCAATTCCTTCGACACCAGAAGATGTTCTCATATTTTGTTGAGCAAAATCCTTTATACAATCCCGTATTTTTTGATCTTCTTGTAAACCCTCAGAATAATTTTTTGGTTGTGCAAACCAAA